TCATAATGTGGACCAAGTAGTGACGCATCTTGTATGCGTTCTTAAGAAAAGGAATTTGTCCATTTTTCGGGGTCTCAAAGGGGCGTGAAAACACATAAGAACTCTTGAATAGAAATGGAAAAGAGACGGAACTCCAGTTCCTTCGGAAATGATAAGATCTTTGGCGCAAGAAGAGGGGGTTGATCCGTGTCGGGTTCTTCTCCTACCTGTATCGAATAGAACATGCTGAACAAAATCTTCTTCATGGAAAACCTGCTTGATTTCGATCGGGAAAATCGTGCGGTTTTATGAAACCCAAACCCTTTCTATTCTATATATATAGAAAAAAACTTTTCTTGACATAGTTGGAAATTCCTATAACATAATAAAAAATTCAGTAATCTTTGGAAAAGGAGAAACGTTTTTTGAATATTCGTTTGATTTCAAAAAACGATATTATCATCAATCATGTAAAAAATCGAATATAAATAGAGAAAAGCCGGCTATCCGAATCGAACCGACGACCATCGCATTAGAAATGCGATGCTCTAACCGATCCGTTAAGGGGGCTCACATAAGAGAAATTTGACATGCATAGGAATTTAATAAACTATTAGAATCGTCCCTATTCTAAACTATTAGAATCGTCCCTATTAACTCTATTCTTTTCATTCTTATCTATTCAATTCCGAATTAATATGAATATAGAATAGAAAAGAATAACAAATAAATGTTATAGAACATAACAATTAATGTGCTATGGCTCGAATCCGCAGTCAATCCTATTTCCGATAGGGGCAGTTGACAATTGAATCCGATTTGCCCCATTATATAGAATATATAAAAATTCTTTTATATAAAAAAAATAGTGCAAAGAGAAGGCTCGGTTCAAAGTTGTTCAAGAATAGTGGCGTTTATTTTCTTGACCTTAGAATTCGTCAGTTCTATTTCTCGATGGAGGCAAAGAAGGGATAGGGATATAACTCAGCGGTAGAGTGTCACCTTGACGTGGTGGAAGGCATCAGTTCGATCCTGATTATCCCTAACTCCAAATGTGAGTTTTTCTATTTTGACTTGCCCCCCCGCCGGGATTGAATGAGAATGGATAAGAGGCTCATGGGATTGACGTGAGGGGGCAGGGATGGATATATTTCTAGGAGCGAACTCCGGGCGAATATGAAGCGCATGGATACAGGTTATGCCTTTGGAATGAAAGAGAATTCCGAATCCGCTTTGTCTACGAACAAGTAAGCTATAAGTCAGATCAAGTAAGTCAGAATATTCATTACAATATTCTCGGGACCTATCGTATATAAATAAATAAATGAAAATATCGTATATAAATAAAGAAATTCGAAATAAAGAAATATATCTCTATCTTATACTTAGGAGACGAACAAGGAAGCTATAAGTCAGAATATTCATTACATTACAATATTAATCTATATATATACAATAAGATAGAGAATCCGATATTTCTATAGACGTAGTAGAGGGTCCCATTAGCATGCATCCAGTAGGAATTGAACCTACGAACTCTCCAATTATGAGTTGGGCGCTTTAACCATTCAGCCATGGATGCTTAGTAGAGATCCTCGTACATGGTGAATAAGCAAATTCCAATTGAAATGAAATCTGTATATTAATATTTCTATAGGGCCATCAGATTCGAATCCATATTATTTAAGAATCTCTTATAATAAGATATATGATCGATTCTATACTTGACAATTCCTATATAAAAAGTTTAGATTCTTTTTTTTATAAAAAAAGAAAGAGAATTGATTATAATAAGATATATGATCGATCCTATACTTGACAATCGCTATATAAAAAGCTTATATTATTTATTTATTATTTTTAATATATGAAAAGGAAAACTGTCATGCAAAGTTTAGTTTTACAACTTTCTTTTTTACAAAAGAATCAAGTCTCACAGATTTTGATTCTTCTGGCTTGTTTCTGTTTTTTCTATATAAAGAAAAAGTGGGTTTCGATAAAGAATCAAATTTGCCGTTTTCTTTTGTTCCAAAAAGGAGATCCACGATATATCCCTCTTCGCAAATTCGGCTTATCTAAAAGAGTAGCTGATGTACTTATTAAAAAAGAAAGACTAATTTCTCTTAATCAATTAATCATAATCGTAATCTTCTATCTCGAGGACCTCTTAGAGATAGAAGATTTGGAAGAGAAAGATAAAGAAGAAATTATCAGAAAAATAGAAGAATTTCTTAATAATTCGTGGTCTTTAACGGCCTATTCTATTGTAACTTTGAGAAACTGAAAGTGAAACCATGGTGGTGTAGATTGATAGTCTATATCTCTAGAAAGAAAAAAGACCCGGCTTTTTTCTTTATTTCAGAATTGAGGTTATCTACCCCAATAACGAGTTTCCTCATGGAAGAAAAGATCTATACTATCGAGGATCTTCTAATCATCATAAGGAATACTCACAGTTCGAGGTGGAAGAGACTTCTACAATCTCTACAATCTGAAGATTTGGAAAATTTGGAATATTTGG